CCCTACCGGGTTATTTAGTCATTGAGATTCATCGGCAATACAGATTAAGAGCTAGGAATAGCTAGTACCTCTCTTTTCTCCCTTTAAAAAATTAAAATAAAATAAAATTGAAATGATTGAAGTTTTTTTATTTGGAATCGTCTTAGGTCTAATTCCTATTACTTTGGCTGGATTATTCGTAACTGCTTATTTACAATACAGGCGTGGTGATCAGTTGGACTTTTGATTAATTAACATCTCTTTTTTTACTGACCTCCTTCTTGCTTTCATATGCGGGAGGTCTAATTCAGATTGCTGCTAAATTATTTGCGAACAGTGGAATTTTGACACAATCTAATAAACCAGAATGAAATCACGCTCTGTAGGATTTGAACCTACGACATTGGGTTTTGGAGACCCACGTTCTACCGAACTGAACTAAGAGCGCTTTTCTTGTTTTTTTTTTCTAAAAAACGAAAAGGCTATAAACTATAAAGAGGACATTCTTTAACCCGAATAGCTTTTGTACGTATATACTATATCATAGTATATCATAAATTTCAGAATTATATGTATGTCCAATTTTATTTAAAAAAGATAGATCTAAAATAGATCCCTCGTTACTGCTCAGAAGAGCAGTAATAGGTAGGGATGACAGGATTTGAACCCGTGACATTTTGTACCCAAAACAAACGCGCTACCAAGCTGCGCTACATCCCTTTCAATTGGTTTACAGTGTCATTGTAGAGAATTCCTGCCTTGTTTTCCACATCCTTCTTTTTTTTTTATTGGTATATCAAATTAATTTATTATTTTTTTGTCTCATATCAGATAACAAACATATAATTAAAAATTTACTTTTTTACGAAAATTCTATGAATTGAAATTTTATATAAAAGGCGTTTCCATTTGAAAATGGAATCTATAAGATCGTTCTAGTAGACAATATTTCAATTCTAATTTTTAAAATGGGGGGTTTACGTATACAAAAACTTCGTAACTACATGTACATCTGTAATTATATATATTACTATATATAATGTAATACAATAAAGAAGAAAGAAGGAGGATTTCAAATGCGAGATCTAAAAACATATCTTTCCGTAGCGCCGGTACTAAGTACTCTATGGTTCGTTTCATTAGCAGGTTTATTAATAGAGATTAATCGTTTATTTCCAGATGCATTAACATTTCCCTTTTTTTAATTATAGTTATTAACATCAGAAGGGGTGAAAAATTTTAGAGATACAATCAACGATCTGGGACTAATTATCCCCCCCCCACCTTTTTTTTTCTAATTGATTCTAAAAAAAAATTAGAAAAAAAAAGGTGGGTTCAGGATTTATTAATAGAACGAAAAAAAGGTGTTGCTAGGGAAATAGTATCCTACGAGATACTTAAAAAAATACTGTACAAAGATTTTAAATATAGTTTTCAAAAAATCCTTGTATTGCTTATTATTTTATTTTTTTTTTACTAAATAATATAATATTCATTGCAACAAAATATTTCCGAATTTTTTTTAGTTAACAGCTTCTATTTTTTTGGTTCTTGTTCTTTCTGGATCCTAAAATTAAAATAGAAGATTGGGGTGAATCATAAATCCAAAGGAGGTTTCATGGCCAAGGGTAAAGATGTTCGAGTAACAATTATTTTGGAATGTACCTATTGTGTTCGAAATGATATTAAGAAAGAATCGGCGGGAATTTCCAGATATATTACTCAAAAGAATCGGCATAACACCCCTAGTCGATTGGAATTGAGAAAATTCTGTCCCTTTTGTTATAAACATACAATTCACGGGGAAATAAAGAAATAGATAAAATTGAGTGCTTGTATGTCAACTGTTATTTTAAGAACAGGAATAATGATAGTATCTATATATATTACATATATAAATAAACAAATAAATCAATAGAAATAAATCTAATCCTATATTCTTAATTCTATATAGAAACTCTATCCTATAATAGAATAGAATAGAAATCGTTTTTATTTTGATCCGATCAAAATAGGATTTTAGAGATAAGGAATAAAAAAATTATGAATAAATCTAAGCGACTTTTTACTAAATCCAAGCGATCTTTTCGTAGGCGTTTGCCCCCGATCCAATCGGGGGATCGAATTGATTATAGAAACATGAGTTTAATTAGTCGATTTATTAGTGAACAAGGAAAAATATTATCTAGACGGGTGAATAGAGTGACTTTAAAACAACAACGATTAATTACTATTGCTATAAAACAAGCTCGTATTTTATCTTTGTTACCTTTTCTTAATAATCAGAAACAATTTGAAAGAAGTGAGTCGACCCCTAGAACTACTAGCCTTAGAACCAGAAAAAAATAGACTTATTCTTCAATTGAATAACAATTCCAATGTGAAGGAATTAAAAAAGAGATTCATTTTTTGTTCGAAAAATCCAATCAAGAATCAAAATTTGATTGTTACGTCTGTGTCTGTCATAAAAAAAAAAAAGAAAAGAATCGTCAAAATAAAAAGAAAAACTCTTTTTTTTAGCGACTATATACCCTCGTTTTGTTTTTTATAATACTAATTTCTACTCTACCTTCCCGAGCTCATTCTCCTTATAACTCTATTTCCAATATTTTAGTGGGTTTCCTCCAACCCCCTTATTTTTTGATCTCATTCGAAATCGTATAAAGACAACTCCTATTTAATAGAGCTATTTGTGCAAGTATTTTCCGATTAAGAAGTAATTGCTTCTTGTACAGATTGTGTATGAATCGGTTATAACTATAGAATACCCCCGTTTCGTGAATTACGGCATTTATTCGAGTGATCCATAAACGACGAAAATCTCTTTTTCTTTTACCCCTATCCCGATGAGCCGAAACTAAAGCTCTTATTCTCTGTTGAGTCATAGTTCGTGTAAGTCGTGAATGAGCCCCTCGAAAGCTTGATGCAAATAAACGAAGTTTTGTTCTGCGCCTCCGAGCTATATATCCGCGTTTAATTCTAGTCATTGAATAAATCAAACTTTGATGAATAACTAATTTTTTTTTTTAGTTATTCTTTTCCCCTTTACTAGTCTATTAATAACCACACGAATTATTCCAATGTATAAAAAAAAATTCCAATGGCTTTTGCTACTCTAACCTTCCCCACCACTATTTTTTGCTAGGTATTTTCCTTTGCTTTGCTTTGAAAGGAGAAATTGCCTTGATACTTAATATAAAAAATAGAATAACTACAAAAAGTAGTAAATATAAATGGATAAATAGTGGGTTCCATCGTTTCTATGGTTACTTCTAAAACGGTGAGGTCCTCTCTATACACCGGAGCTCCTTATTTTAATTAATCAATACTATTGGTAACTTGTACAATTCACATTCTTTGGCTCTACCCCATGAATATTCCAGTAATAGGTCTTTCACAATGAGATCCACTTTATACAGTAACGGTATTTCATTTTAAAATTTGATTTGGTCGTTTACCCTGTTAGTCCGTTCTTTTCTTTCAAGAGTGGAATCTTTTTAATAAAAAATGGAATTTCCCCCGCTTAATGGATAACCATTTGTTATCATTGGGGGTTTTCTAAAAAATGGAGTTGATTGGATTTGCACCAATGTAAACCATAAGTTTCAGACACAATAGAAGATATGAGCGATCTATCTTTTTTAAATAATGAATCGAGTTCCTACATTATATTTTATTCAAAGGTACTGATCCTTGATATTTAAAAAAGAATTTCCTTTTTGTGTCTCAGTCTATGATCTAAACGAGTCGCACATACACCCGAGTACATGTTCCTCGTCGCTGAGGGCATCCCCGAAGCGCTGGGGATTTCGTGACATTTCGGATTGGCTGTCTTGTATTTCTAATAAGTTGTTTAATGGTTGGCATACGGAATCATATAAATAATGAATGGGCTGGTTTAGATTGGTTCTAACCGGCTAATTCTGAATTACTTCTCTTCAAGATTCTCTTCAATATAAAAAAATATATATATTGAAGAGAATATGAAACTACACCTTTAATCTAAAAAGATATAAAATTATAAATTGTAGATTTGCATTAAATCGCTCCTATTTTTTATTGAACCGCTACAAGATCAACAATTCCATGAGCTTGGGCTTCTGTTGCTGACATAAAAACATCCCTTTCCATGTCTTCGGATACAACCCATATAGGTTTGCCCGTTCTTTGTACATAAACCCTTGTGATGGTTTCGCGAAGTTTTAGTAGTTCTTCCGCTTCCAAGATAAATTCTCCCGTTTGTGCCTCATAAAACGAACTAGCGGGTTGATGGATCATTACCCTGATGATATAATAGAAAAGGTTCTTCTATTTCGCAGAACGAGGCGAGATAACCAAAAAAGCAGAGAAAATTTAAAAACCGTACAGGCTTTTTTTGTGCATTGCATACGGCTCCACTATGGAATTTACGTTTTTTTGACCCTTTCTTTTCGGCGAACGAAAACAAAATATAGGTTGTATTATACGCAGATCCAGAAATGATCCAATTACCATCCTTCTTTTTTGTAGGAGTTAAAAAAATACTATGATGGTTCCGTTGCTTTATATATCATTTTTTTGATTCGTCTATGATTCAGCAATCCCAAAGTGTCTTTTTTAATATAAATTTTGTAAATAAGCTTCCGGTGTGAAAACAAAGTTTGTGACGCTGAGATGTGCCCGAATAGGTAAGATATCATTTGAAATACCCCTTCCTTATCTCATACTACTCTTTCAATATATAATCTAAAAATTTTTTTAATCTCAAAAATTTCATATCGAATTCGAAGTGCCATGCTATTATTACTTAACTAATTCATATTTCCGGTGGCGAAGGCATAGTATTTTTTCTCTAAAAAAAAAACTCATTGGCGCCAAGCGTGAGGGAATGCTATACGTTTGGTAATTGCCCCTCCGACTAGGATAAAGGATGCTATTGAAGCGGCCAATCCCATGCATATTGTCTGTACATCGGGTCGCACAAATTGCATAGTATCATAAATAGCCATTCCAGATATTACCCATCCGCCAGGAGAGTTTATAAACAAATAAAGATCTTTGGTATCCTTTTCTATACTGAGATATATCATAAGACTAATAAGTTGATTCGAGATTTCGGTATCAACTTCTTGGCCTAAAAAAAATAATCTTTCTCGATAAAGTCGGTTGATTAGGATAAAATTTTATTCCTTAGGAGCCGTACAGGCACCTTTTGATGCATACGGTTCAATAAAAATTGTGAAAAAATCAATGTGTCGATTCCAACCCCCTTTTTTCATAGAAGGCTTTTCTTTGTAACTTTTAAGGTAAGGGCTTGCTCCCTTTTTAAATTTTAAAAGTAAAAGAAAAAATACGTTTTTGCCCCTTTTATTAGATATTATAATTCTATAATAAAATAATAAAACGATTGATTAAGCCTATCAGACTAACTTGATTCATTGATATTTTTTTTTTCATCGAGATTCAGTTGAAATGGCGATGGTTTTTTCTTGTTCCTGAACGGGCTTCTTCCTTTTTTTATTCCTTTTTTTAGGTTTATGCTCTACCCCGAGTAAAAGGAAAAATTTGCCCGATTTTTATTTGCACATATAGGACAAATGAACCAAATACCGCGTCTTTTTTTTTTACTACTCCTTCTTTTTTTTTCAATTCATTTCTTTCACATGTCTTCTGTCAAATAGTCACCAAATTTTGAATTATATTATTTGATTTGATCAACAGTTTTAGATCACCCTGTTTAAATTTTTTGTATTTTTTAATATAAATTTTTATCATAATTTTGCATATCATAAGAAGTAGTAATTATAAAAATATTATATATTAATTATCAATTGGGTTTTTGCTAAACGGAGCCTGGATACTTCATTTTATTAGTCCGATCACGTAAACCATAAAAAATTTTGATAATCTAATATCAATCTAAATACTCCCTGCATTTAATTCCATTTTATTTTTTGCGCTTCGCGTTACAAATTTTTGATAATTAAATCAATCTTTTTGGGCGAAACAGAGGATATCTCGATCGAGGGAGAAAATGGGAAAATCCCATATAGCCCAATATATCTGACAAGTCGCACTATATGTCAACCCAAGATGTATCTCCTTCTCCAGGACTTCGAAAAGGTACTTTTGGAACGCCAATAGGCATGAAATGAAAAAAAAAGAGAATGAAGTTCTCTATTTCACTTTGATGTGGAAACGTAAGACTGGGGTTTCATTTTTTAATAATATTATCCTTTTTTCCTACTTTATTAATCATATTTAAATGAATCATATTTAATACATAAGTTGAATAAGCTAAAATAAAATATAAAATAAAAGTAAAGTAAGAGAGAATGAATAAAAATAAAGTCAATTTTTTACGAATGGGCTTCTGAATGATGAACAACAATAGCTATCTTGGTTCATATAAAATAGGATTCACCCCCATTGCGTATTGGTACTTATCGGATATAGAATAGATCCGCTTCCCTTTTTTCCTATGAATCGAATTGTTCCATTATTACTAACAGAATAGAACAAATATTAATCCTTTCTCCGAAATAATTACCTAAAAAGGGGGTCCGTAGCTTAGTTTTTCCAATGCAATAAAGTTACATAGTGTCTATTTTTCGTTGATAAAGGGGTATTTCCATGGGTTTGCCTTGGTATCGTGTTCATACTGTTGTATTGAATGATCCCGGTCGTTTGCTTTCTGTTCATATAATGCATACCGCTCTGGTTGCTGGTTGGGCCGGTTCGATGGCTCTATATGAATTAGCTGTTTTTGATCCCTCCGACCCTGTTCTTGATCCAATGTGGAGACAAGGTATGTTCGTTATACCTTTCATGACTCGTTTAGGAATAACCAACTCATGGGGCGGTTGGAATATTACAGGAGGGACTATAACGAACCCGGGTCTTTGGAGTTACGAAGGGGTAGCCGCAGCACATATCGTGTTTTCTGGCTTATGCTTCTTGGCAGCTATTTGGCATTGGGTATATTGGGATCTAGAAATTTTTTGTGATGAACGTACAGGAAAACCTTCTTTGGATTTGCCTAAGATTTTTGGAATTCATTTATTTCTTTCAGGAGTGGCTTGCTTTGGTTTTGGCGCATTTCATGTAACAGGATTATTTGGTCCTGGAATATGGGTATCCGACCCTTATGGACTAACCGGAAAGGTCCAACCCGTAAATCCGGCGTGGGGCGTGGAGGGTTTTGACCCTTTTGTTCCGGGAGGGATAGCCTCTCATCATATTGCAGCAGGGACGTTGGGTATATTAGCGGGCTTATTCCATCTTAGTGTGCGTCCGCCTCAACGTCTATACAAAGGATTACGTATGGGTAATATTGAAACCGTCCTTTCCAGTAGTATTGCTGCTGTCTTTTTTGCAGCTTTTGTTGTTGCTGGAACTATGTGGTATGGTTCTGCAACTACTCCCATCGAATTATTTGGTCCTACTCGTTATCAATGGGATCAGGGATACTTTCAACAAGAAATATATCGAAGAGTTAGTGCTGGACTAGCTGAAAATCAAAGTTTATCAGAAGCTTGGGCTAAAATTCCTGAAAAATTAGCTTTTTATGATTATATTGGTAATAATCCAGCAAAGGGGGGGTTATTCCGAGCGGGTTCAATGGACAATGGGGATGGAATAGCTGTTGGATGGCTAGGACACCCCGTCTTTAGAAATAAAGAAGGGCGTGAACTTTTTGTACGCCGTATGCCTACTTTTTTTGAAACATTTCCGGTTGTTTTGGTAGACGGAGACGGAATTGTTAGAGCCGACGTCCCATTTAGAAGGGCAGAGTCTAAATATAGTGTCGAACAAGTAGGTGTAACTGTTGAGTTTTATGGTGGTGAACTCAATGGAGTTAGTTATAGTGATCCCGCAACTGTGAAAAAATATGCTAGACGGGCTCAATTGGGTGAGATTTTTGAATTAGATCGTGCTACTTTGAAATCCGATGGTGTTTTTCGTAGCAGTCCAAGAGGTTGGTTTACTTTTGGACATGCTTCGTTTGCTCTACTTTTCTTCTTTGGACACATTTGGCATGGTTCTAGAACCCTTTTCAGAGATGTTTTTGCTGGTATTGATCCAGATTTGGATGCTCAAGTAGAATTTGGGGCATTCCAAAAACTTGGAGATCCAACTACAAAAAGACAAACAGTTTGATGCAACATTGTTTTTTTTCTTATAGTTTCTGTTTGCGATTTTATTTAAATTTAATAGGTAGGGTACTGTAGAAATCTTGATTTAAATCGCTGCCGTTTCTTTGACTCTTTATTTATCCGTAGGGATACTCCCAAGTAAACAAAACAGGTATGAAAGCTATAATTGTAAACCACGATCAAATTTATGGAAGCATTGGTTTATACATTTCTCTTAGTATCTACTTTAGGGATAATTTTTTTCGCTATTTTTTTTCGGGAACCACCTAAAATTTCAACTAAAAAATGAAATAATTTTTCATTATCTTCATTGACGTAATCAGCCTCCAAATATTTGGAGGCTGATTACGTAAACTAGTCCCCGTGTTCCTCGAATGGATCTCTTAGTTGTTGAGAGGGTTGCCCAAAGGCAGTATATAGAGCATACCCAGTAAAACTTACAAGTAACCCAGATATAAAGATGGCGACTAGGGTTGCTGTTTCCATTATTATAGAATTGAAAGACCACAATGGATCTATGATAAGATCGTTTATTTACAACGGAATGGTATACAAAGTCAACAGATCGTAATGAATACAAAATAAGATTTATGGCTACACAAACTGTTGAAGATAGTTCTAGATCTGGTCCAAGAAGCACTACTGTAGGGAAGTTATTGAAACCGTTGAATTCCGAATATGGTAAAGTAGCTCCTGGATGGGGAACGACCCCTTTGATGGGTGTTGCAATGGCTCTATTTGCCGTATTCCTATCTATTATTTTGGAGATTTATAATTCTTCTGTTCTACTGGATGGAATTTCAGTGAATTAGACTGAGAAGAATCTTGAAGTCCTAGCTTTTAGTTCGATATAAAAAAAGTAAATTATGTAGGTCTAAAAATTTTAGCCTATTCTCCTTTGGTAGTTCGACCGCGAAATTTTTTTCTGCATTGTATATTTCCGGAATATGAGTGTGTGACTTGTTAGAATTGACCCTATGGATAGTACAGAGACTGGGGTCTGTCATCTTTATCAAGATGGTTTTACTTCGTCGGATATTCATTCAAGTATCTGGAGCACGAAATAGATCAAATAGATCACAAAGCATTCGAACTATGATTCATACTTAATACTCAGACCTCGTAGCCGGACTTCTTTCCGTTCTATCTTATAAACTTTAATAAATCAAAATATTTTTCTACTTTTAAACTCTTATTTAGATCAAAGGACAAGCGCTTCTTTGTATTTTTTTGATTGAATAAGTGATGATCCAACGGTTCTCACTCAGTGAACTTTGGACTTTGAAAGTTTCATTGAATTATCGTGGTTCGCGTATGAATCTGAGGTTTCAATTGATTTGTTAAGTAGGGTCGTAACAAGAGAATTCCTATCAATAATTAAAGAAAACAAGAAAAAATCCGCATTCCCATTACATACAAATACCAAATAAAAAAGACAATAAAGATAGGTAATCTAGAAGATTCAAGAGGCCTGTAACGATCAACATAACATAAAGACGAATGAGCTGACTTGATTTTTTGGCATTTAACCACAAAGAAGAGCTTTCGCTTTTTGACTCTTTCATATCTTTAAATAATATTGAATGAGAGAAAAGTTTAAAACTTTATATTTCATATCCATTTCAATCAGTATTTGGGTCTTTTTTTTGTTTGAGCTGTACGAGATGAAATTCTCATATACAGTTCTTGGAGGGGGAGTAACCTTGGTTTACCTATCTCAATAAAGTTTATGATTGGTTCGAAGAACGTCTTGAAATTCAGGCGATTGCAGATGATATAACTAGTAAATATGTTCCTCCGCATGTCAACATTTTTTATTGTCTAGGAGGAATTACTCTTACTTGTTTTTTAGTACAAGTAGCTACGGGATTTGCTATGACTTTTTA